GGTATTATTGAAACTTGCTTGAACATGAATAACTCCTTTTGGTATTCTACGTACATTCTTACGTGACCCAATACGTCCATTCCTACGTGAACCAATTCTCGGTATAGCTTTTGCCATATTTTAGCATCTCATAAATATGAGTCAGAGATAGATGGATATATCCATTTCATGTTAAAACGGATTCCTTATTTATGTGTCAGTTCCTTTAGCGAGTCTGGTTATCCCTGTCTTTGTTTATGTCTCGGATTGGAACAAATTACTATGATTCGTCCTCGCCTGCGGATTAGTCGACATTTTTCACAAATTTTACGAACAGAAGCTCTTATTTTCATATTGGTCATTCCTTATCTTAAATTTTCTTAAATTTGACTCCACTTCTTGAAAAAAAAAAAAAAAAACAATAAGTTTCTTGACATTTTGCATCTCGAATCGTATTCACACGAAAGGGGCGTTGAAACCACTTAATCCTTCGAATCCTTGTTGCGGAGTCGATAAATTATACGTCCTCTTCTTGAATCATAACGACTTACTTCAACTTTGACTCTATCTCCTGGTAGTATCCGTATAAAACTACGTCGGATCTTTCCTGAAACATATCCTAGAATCAGATCTTCATTATCTAAACGAACCCGGAACATGCCATTGGGAAGCGATTCGGTAATTAAACCCTCATGAATCCATTTTTGTTCTTTCATTCCAGGTAAAGCCCCCTTGAAGTATCAACTAATGGAGGAGGAACAATATTAGACAACTTGTCCCTTTTCTTTTTTTTTTTTTTACAATTCCAAATAGTAAGTTTCGGTTCCAATTTGTATATTAAAAGCATTACCATATATAACACAAAATTTCTCCGCCGATTCCTTCTAGCCGAGCCTCCCGGTCTGTCATTATACCTCGAGAAGTAGAAAGAATTACAATTCCTACCCCGCCTAAAATTCGAGGAATTTGTTGATAATTAGAATAGATTCGTAGACCGGGTCGACTGATCCGTTTTAAATTTAAAAAATTTTGATAGGGTCTTTTCCTATTCCTTCTATGTCGCAGCGTTAAAACCAAAAAATCTTTGTTCTTTTCTCGATGTTTTCTCACGTTTTCGATAAAACCTTCTCGTAAAAGTATTTTGACAATATTTTCGGTAATATTAGTAGCTATTATTCGAACCACTCTTTTTTTATCCATATCAGCATTTCGTATAGAGGTTATTATCTCAGCAATAGTGTCCCTACCCATAAAATAGTTGGTGACTCCAAATTGGATATAATCAACATGTTTTTTTTTTTCTTTTTTTTTTTTTTTTACTTATTTATTTGTCTTTGTTTATGAATTTGAATAATTCAAAGTATATGCGTGAGATAAATCTATTTCTTAATCTATTTCTTTCAAATACCCCACTCTAAACATATCACGATCCTGTTTTAGTTTTATAATACCTCGGGAGCTAATGAAACTATTTTAGTAAAATTTAATTGTCTTAATTCTCGGGCGATCGCACCAAAAATTCGAGTTCCTTTTGGATTCCCTTCTTGATCAATAACAACTGCAGCATTGTCATCATATTGGATTATCATACCGTTGTCACGTTTGAGTTCTTTACAGGTCCGCACAATTACAGCTCTGACCACTTCTGATTTTTCTAGGGGCATATTTGGTACTGCTTCTTTGATCACAGCAACAATAACGTCACCAATATGAGCATATCGACGATTGCTAGCTCCTATGATTCGAATACACATCAATTCTCGAGCCCCGCTGTTATCTGCTACATTTAAAAGGGTCTGAGGTTGAATCATATTATTTTGTAATCTGGTCTTTTAATGCAAAGGACAAAGAAAAAAAAAAAAAAAAAAGAAATATTATTTGTCTAATTTGTCTAAAAAGATAAAAAATTGCAATTTTTCATATCCAAGACTCATTTCTGTTAGTTCTACTTTTTTATCCTTTATCCCGCAATAATGAATTGAGTCCGTATAGGCATTTTGGATGCTGCTATTGAAATGGCCCTTCTGGCTATATTTTCTGTTACTCCGCTCATTTCATAAAGTATTCGACCTGGTTTAACAACAGCTACCCAATATTCGGGCGATCCTTTCCCCGAACCCATACGGGTTTCTGCGGGTCTTAGTGTAACCGGTTTGTCTGGAAATATACGTACCCATAGTTTTCCACCACGACGTGCATTTCGTGTCATTGCTCGTCGACCGGCTTCTAGTTGTCTAGATGTGATCCAAGCAGGTTCAAGTGCCTGAAGAGCATATTTACCGAAACAAATACGATTCCCTCGATAAGAAATTCCCTTCATTCTTCCTCTATGTTGTTTACGGAATCTGGTTCTTTTGGGGTTATAGTTGATGGTTGTTTCTGAATTCCATCTCTACTGCAGAACCAGACATGAGAGTTTCTTCTCATCTGGCTCCTCGCGAATACGAATAAAAGGATTCAAAATTAGAATCTTAATTAACTAAGTAATTTACTAATAAGATATACATGTATTTAATACATT